AAATGGCAAAAAATTGCGTCCAATAGGATTTGAACCTATACCAAAGGTTTAGAAGACCTCTGTCCTATCCATTAGACAATGGACGCCTTTGACCATTCCGAAATTTTTTCGCATTTTGATTTCCTATCTCTTCTTCGGAAAGCATAAAGAATATGTGATATAATTTCACGACTTTAAGACTTTAATATTCAATTTGGCGATGCATTAAGTAAACTGTCATTAATGCATCGCCGAGTTTATATTCTAATTGATAGAATTAGAATATGGAGCGGGTAGCGGGAATCGAACCCGCATCGTTAGCTTGGAAGGCTAGGGGTTATAGTCGACGTCGCTTCATACTTTTTAACGCCGCTAATTCAAAACCGAACATGAAACTTTGGAGTCATTCGGCTCCTTTATGGAAGATTGACATATTCCCCGATAGAAGCCGGGAGCGCAATAAAAAAATTCGACCCATAACATCTATGTCCGCTTTTTTGTCTGAATTAATTCAAAACAATTCGCTTTCTAGATGATCCCTATAGAAGAGTGGGATTATTAGAATCCCAATCCTTCTAGTTACTTCGTTCTCTATTTCTATTTGATAGAATCCTTAGGAAAAGCTTTTTGTTTCTCCCGAGCTAAAATAAAAAAACAAATATATATATATATATATAGAATAGGAATATCTTGATGTCTTTAGTAAACTAAAGCGATCATTTAATAGCTATTTTGCTTCAATCTAACCTATAAAAAACAAAAATTGAAGATTTAGTTACGATTAGAACTCCACTTTTCGATCTTTATCCATGGATCCTTTACTTATACTTAAAAAATTGGCAGTATTGATCCAATTCAAAAAAAAAAAATTATGTTTCGCAATTTCATAATCCAAATTGGCAATTTCGATTCGAATTGGCCCTTGGATACAAATCACGAGAACGGATATTTTTCCCCGAATCTTTGATTCTAATTTTAGAGTGAAAGGATTCAAATTTCATCCTTTTAAGAAATAAAGTTTTTGATTGGAATATCAATTAAACGGAAGGATCCCTTAACTATTAAGGGTAGTAATTGAACGAATCACACTTTTACCACTAAACTATACCCGCTACAATGCGATTATTGTATAAAAAGGGTCCCTTTGTCGAACACGAGAGTCGGATGGAATCAAACTAGGACACAAATGAAAACTAATCATGAAATGAAAATTCGAAATTCGAACGTCGACGTCTTTGTCAGGAGTCCTTGTGCAATTCGGAAAGGAGGAGTTTTCTCGTTTCAATAACGAAATTTCATAAAAAAAAAATGCTTTTGTTGGACGAGTTTTGACTTTGACCGATATGGCTCGACAAAACAACTTAAGTCATAACACAAAATCAAATACATGGAAATACAAAAACAAACGAAAGAATAATAGGAAATGACACTTTGATTCGAATTCTATATCATCATAGGAATGGAAATGGTCCTTCTTTGTATTTTTTTTTCAATAACATAACAAGTATTTCATTTTTCGGTTGTCAAATCAAATAAAAAGAAATCTTTTTATTTCTGGTACGGTTCGCATTTTTCTAAGGTTCGGCGGTACGGTTTATTAGAACAAAAAAAGGGCCCGGCTGGGTACTAACCAGGCCAGGCCGTGGAAGTGGAAATAAAAAAGGCCCTGTTGACCGACATTAAAGAAATATTCTTTTATTTTCTTTTTTTTTCTAGAAATGATAGAAATGGAATTGCTGAGAAAAGTTATAGCTATTTATATTTATATAATAGAAAAAAAAAATTATAAAAACTCGATTTTATATGAGCTATATAATCCATTTTCTTTCTCGATTCTAAAGAATCGAGAAAGAAAAGATAAAAAAATCAAGTAAAGACGGGCTTTTTTCTAACATTATTTTTTGTGTAATGTAACATAGGAATTATTATTATTTTTCTTTTCGATTAGGAGAGATGGCTGAGTGGATTAAAGCGTCGGATTGCTAATCCGTTGTACGAGTTATTCGTACCGAGGGTTCGAATCCCTCTCTTTCCGTTTCGGTCGATGGTTTGGTATCTTGCAAATTCCACTTGAGCGAACACTTTGACTTTTTTTGTAATAGTAACGGATGGGGAACCCAGAAAATCCTACGGATATTTATACGCATAAAGCAAGCAACCACTTCTTTTTTTATTCTTCACGTCCGGGATTACGCCCTGGATCATTAGACAGGAATCCAAAGATGAAGAGAGAAACAAAGAATATCACTACAGTGTAAACAAAGAGTTTGAGAGTAAGCATTAGACAATCTCCAAATCCGTTTTTGGGGGAAAAGAAAAAAGAGAAAAGAGAATAGATTCTCTATTTTTAGAATACATATCCAATTTTTACATCACGAAATCGCGTTCTTTTTAGAATTTTATTTTCTAAATAGAAAGGGGTTTTAAGAAATTCAATTCACACAATTAGAATTAGAATTCGACATTGTGGTTGACTCTAATATGGTTTCAGTGAAAAAGGGTCATAACCAACAAATAACACAAAGGGGGGATCAAAATAGATCGCGGCTCCCCGAGCAAATTCACTGCAAATTCACTGTTTGAATTGAGGCGAGGGCTCTTCATATTGTAAGATCCGTCTGATCTTATAAATTGTTAGAATTTTTTTCTCGAACTCGAATAAATCGTGAATTTTTCTAGCACGATCTTAAAGATCTCATCGAAAACTTACAGCAGCTTGCCAAACAAAGGCTAAGAGCAAAAATAGAAGAGGTATTACTGGCATAACATCTACAATTGGATTCAAAAAAGCGTATGCCTCAGGCAATTTGGCGAATAAAAAACTACTCGAATAAAGGGCAGAATTAATACAGATATACATTAAACTAAAGATATTAAGCATAACAAATTTTTTGTTCTTGGAGATAATTGTATGGAGATAATTGTATTTTGATTGAGTTATTAATAACTTATTGATATAAGATAAAAATTAAGAAAAGAAAGTAAGGTAGACAAAAAAACACTTCTTGGAACTGAACCAATCAAAACAAAAATCCTTCTATTCTCGTGTGAGAATTGAAGAAATCATACTTTCATACAATATCTTAATTGAATTCTATGTAATGATCAATAAATTCAGTTTTATTTTATACCTACGCGTGTAAAAATCCTAACCCTAAAACAATAATAGAATTTTAGGGCTTTGGACTGGAATTGACGAACAACCAATACCAATATTACTGTTTATTAGTACCGAATAGAAATTGAAATGGGGCGTCGCCAAGTGGTAAGGCAACGGGTTTTGATCCCGGTATTCGGAGGTTCGAATCCTTCCGTCCCAGACCCCGGGTAGAATAAAAAATCGAAATGCGAAAGCCTCCCCATTTGCTATCGTTTTACAGCCCCAACTATTCTTTTTTCATTTCGGAATTCTAAAAAATAGGGCATTCCAGGTACTGATTGAATTCGGGATTCAGTCTCTTAAGTAACACTAGGTTAGCTTCAAATAAAAAAAAAAATGAATTAGTAATTAGTAAAGGCACCACTGACTTAATATGGGCCTTTTAATCCCGTTTTAGACTTTTTTATACCCTAACCCCAATTTTAAGTATTTTTTCGTGGGCTTCATTTAATGAATAATTTTCCATTTCTGGAATAACGATTGAGAGGGGGTTGATTCATATAGCCTATTTCCCTTTTTTACTTTATTTTCAAATGGATTGCTATCCTTCTATTTCAGGGATAACGTTCTTTCTCTTTTTGTAAGATTTGTGAGCCCTTACCTTACTGTTAAATATTTAACTCACAATATACATAATTATTTCCAACGAAATTTGTTCAGTCTAACCTGATAGATACGTAAACCGCCCATTTTTTTTTTTTTTTGTAATTATGATTTGATCTTTCATTTCAGGATTCCGTATGAAAGACTAACAACCTAAATATTCCCTTCATATACACGGAAAAAACACTGTGTATCGACCAAAACAATGACTATTCATGATTCCATAATGGAATCAATTACATACCGGTTCCAAACTAGAGAAATGTTATGGTAAAACTTCGTTTGAAACGATGTGGTAGAAAGCAACGTGCGACTTGAAGGACATGATCCGCTGTGGATTTTTTTTACATCCACCCTTTTCGATTTTATCTGAATGGGCTCTTGACTCGACATTCTTTCTTCTGTTCGATTAGAAGCCTCAATTTTTGGTGGGTGGAAATGGAACTAGTACAGGACGGAGCTCGAGTATAAAGTATTTATTCATTTCTCAGGGGCAAGGATCTAGGGTTAATACCAATCAATAAGTTGGAAAAAACTTCGTAAGTAAATTTTCGGTATAGAAATCGAAAGGATCGGATTCGAACAATTTTGAAATCCAAAAGCAAGAGGGAAATTAGTTGGAATTGGAAAAACAGTTTCCATCAAAAGTGTATCCGGTAAGAATCAATTGTTCGTATGATTCTTTGATATAAAGAAATCAAAAAGGGGTTTGTTGCTGCCTTTTTTTTTTTTTTTTTAAACGTTAAAGATCGCCGAAGTAATGCCTAAACCCAATGATTCAAAGCAAAGATAAAGGATCCTGGAACAAGGAAATACCATTTTCAATTTTCTCAACAATTCGATCAGAATAAAGAATCAAAAAAGAAATTTGATTCGAAACGAGACAAACAAAAAAAGGGGCTTGAGACCGCTCAACAAAGGAAATGCCTAAGGATTTTCGTTTGGGCTTTGAAACGTATCTAACTTGAGTTATGAGAGTACGAATGCTTTTTTTTTTTAATGAAAACGGATGATTGAATCTAGAATGGATTTGCTGATTTTATAGATCTATTTGGCATTCGAATTCTATACATAGGTATAACTATAACTTCTAACCATTTTGTTTTTCTCGAGCCGTACGAGGAGAAAACCTCTTATACGTTTCTAGGGAGGGGTATTGTTTAGCTATATCTATTCCAATGCGCCGTTTATCGAATCGTTGCAATTGATGGTCGATCCCGAAGAGAAGGAAGAGATCTTCGGAAAGTGGGTTTTTATGATCCGATAAATAATCAAACCCAGTTAAATGTTCCTGCTATTCTCTATTTTCTTGACAAGGGCGCCCAGCCTACAGGAACCGTTTATGATATTTCAAAGAAAGCGGGGGTTTTTACAGAATTGATTCTTAATCAAACGAAATTCTATTAAGGACTAGAACAAAAAAAAAAAGAGGGTGTGGATCAGTCTTATTTTGTTTTGTAGAATTTTTTCTTTACTATCCCCCCTTTTTGTTCTCTTCAGACCTATTTCTTTTGCCAAGTATTGATCTAAAAAAGTATTCCTAAAGTTTTTTATTTATCTAATTCTTTAGATATTTTTTATGAATCTAATTCTGTAGATATTTTTTATGAATTTCCAGATTTCTTATAGCTATTTATTAATATATATATAATTTGATTTGTTATTTGAATTCAATTTTATAAATAACCAATTAACTCTTTTTGTTTTCGGCACTGTATTTCTTTCTTTTTTTTAGTATTTTATCAATCTTGATATTCAATATTCAATGTCATATTGACAATAGTGTATTGAACAAATATAATTTCTAATTTGATCAGGGCTAAATGGACCTATTTCTATTTATCTCCGCCCCATTTTTTTTTTTCTTGTGATGTTCAGAATCAATTAGAATTTTTTTATTCCGATTCTATCTACCCATTCCGATTTTGGGGGTTGCTAACTCAACGGTAGAGTACTCGGCTTTTAAGTACGGCTAGCATCTTTTACACATTTCGATGAACCAAAAGATTCGTCCAAATCTTCGGGAGAGTTTGTAAGACCACGACTGATCCTGAAAGGAATGAATGGAAAAAACAGTATGTCGTATCAATGGATAATTTTGAGAATATTTTATTCTTGTTCAATCGATACAAAACCAAGTTTGAAGTCTTGGCGTGGAACAAAAGAAATTTAATCCAAGTTGGTTCGAGTGAATAAATGGATAGAGCCCTGGGGTTCCAATTCTAGGAAAACAAAAAGTAACGAGCTTCGGTTCTTAATGTGAATGATTATCCGATCTAATTAAAGGTTAAAAAGATATTAGTTCCTAACGCGGGGAAGGGTTTCCCATGAGTGGATTATCGATTTTTTTAATGAGTCCTAAGTATTCGTGAGGCTTTATTATGGGTTGGAGATGAATGTGTAGAAGAAGCAGTATATTGATACTGATAGTTGTTTTTTCCAAAATCAAAAGAGCGATTGGAGTGAAAAAATAAAGGGTTTCTAACCATTTTGTTAGATTATAACAAAGATCAACCAGTTAAATTAACTGGAAATGATAGGATAGAGAATCCGGTGATGAGTCGACTCGTTTTCAAGGTATTCACTGTTTACTACAATACTTTGTTTTCACCGTATCGCACTATGTATCGTTTGATCGCCCACTAAATCCCTTACCTTTGTTTTTAATCGAATTTCAAATGGAGGAATTTCAAGTATATTTCGAACTCGATAGATCGCAACAACACAATTTCCTATACCCACTTCTTTTTCGGGAGTATATTTATGCGCTTGCTCATGATCATGGTTTAAATAGCTCGATGATGTCATCGGAAAGTGGGGTTTATGACAATAAATCTAGTTCACTAAGTGTGAAACGTTTAATTACTCGAATGTATCAGCGGATTCAGTTGCGTATTGCTGCTAATGATTCTAACCAAAATCCCATTTTTGGGCACAACAATCTGTTGTATTCTCAAATTCTATCAGAAGGATTTGCTGTCGTGGTGGAAATTCCATTTTCCCTACGGTTGGTATCTTTTTTAGAAGGGAAAGAAATTGACAAATTTCATAATTTTCAATCAATTCATTCAATATTTCCTTTTTTCGAGGACAAATTGTTACATTTAAATTATGTGTTAGATGTACGAATACCCCACCCCATTTGTCCCGAAATTTTGGTTCAAATACTTCGCTACTGGGTAAAGGATGCCTCTTCTTTACATTTATTACGGTTCGTTCTTCACGAGTATTTTAATTCGAACAGCCTTATTATTCCAAAAAACTTGAGTTCTGTTTTTTTAAAAAGTAATCCAAGATTGTTATTGTTTCTATATAATTCTCATGTATATGAATATGAATCTATCCTCTTTTTTCTCTGTAACCAATCGTCTCATTTACGATCAACATCCTCTCGAGCCCTCGTTGAACGAATGTATTTATATAGAAAAGTCGAACATCTTTTCGAAGTCTTTGCTAAAACTTTTCAGGACATCTTAGGTTTGTTCAAGGATCCTTGCATGCATTATGTTAGATATCAAGGAAAATCCATTCTGGCGTCAAAAGATAGGCCTCTTCTGATGACTAAATGGCAATATTACCTTTTCAGTTTATGGCAATGGCATTTTCACATATCATCTCAATCTGGAAAGGTTCATCTAAAGCACTTAGACAAGTACTCTATCAACTTTCTGGGCTATCTTTCCAGTGTGCAACTCAATTCTTTGGTGGTACGGAGTCGAATGCTAGAAAATGCATTTCTAATAGGTAATTCTCTGAAG